TGGGTTATAACGTTGTTTTAGCTTGAGTGCTATGTCAGTATTGTGGCGACCAATTAGTAACCATAAAATAAAAATTAAAATTTTTAGTTCATTAAGCCTAATTTTTTTGTAAAAGTGTCGCTGGATTGTGTAAGTCATTTGGGTGGGGATGGTGGCCTAGGCGGGCCTAGCCCGCCAAAAGAGAAATGACTTTTTGAGTGCTATGTCAGTATTGTGGCGACCAATTAGTAACCATAAAATAAAAATTAAAATTTTTAGTTCATTAAGCCTAATTTTTTTGTAAAAGTGTCGCTGGATTGTGTAAGTCATTTGGGTGGGGGTTGAGTAGGAGTAGCGGTTGGGTTGCATTGTACCCTGTGTTGCCTATACTGGATAAGAGCCTTGTTTTTGGGGTTTGGCGAGGCGTTAAGCTTATTCAGGTGTTCCTGTAAGTCAATAGGAACTTGTTAGTGCAACTTCAATGGGGGGGGTAGGGGGGGGTTTGCTGAGGTAATTTCAATTATTATATCAAGCACACGCACACGTACACGTACACGTACACGTACACGTACACGTACACGTACACGTACACGTACACGTACACGTACACGTACACGCGTGGTATGTCCTGTGACCATTAACTCTGATAATGGACTAGGATTAGCCGTAGTGAGGTGGATTTTTGTAGTTGAGTTTGCTGTATGGGTAATTGTTATGTCCGTAGTGCATGGAATGAATGTCCCGGCTCATAATTATGAGGGTGGAGAAGGTACATCGAGGTGCTCGGCTACTATTTTAGGTCTGATTTATGGCCCACCGCGGCCATGGTGAGTCCAAGCATACCCCAAAAAATAAAAATACCAAATGCATGACACCACAGTTATGTGTGAGCATGGGCTGATTAGTCATTAGTCCATCGAGATGTCTTATTTAAGGGGAACGTGTGGGCGATTTTGGGTGTTATGGCCCTGAAGTAAGAACCAGATGTCAGTTATAGTGTGAGTTTAGCGACCCCCAAGTGTTATGGGCGCAGAGCGAGAAGGGGGATCCGTATTGGGCGGGTTGCTGGTTTCACGGAGGATGGTAGATCAAGGGACCACTAGGGGAGGGGGATAGTCATGGTTTGGTGGGGGGATGTAAGTTTGGGTGTAATGGTCTATGTACGATTAAGGAATGAATGTGCTATGTCCGATTAATAGTGTATGGTTGTTTATGGATATTCGTATTGATCTGGGTTTGTAGTTGGTTGAGTGAGTTATGTCTTATGTCTGATTATGTGTTTGATGTATGGTTAGATATGCATGTGGAAGGTAGGTTAATGTACGATTAAACATGAATGTGCTATGTACTTTATGGGTTATATGTACTGTACCATTATTAATGGGGAGGTGCATTAAATGCACGATGTACATAAGGCGCACATGTGCGCCTTGTTGTGTGGTTTTTAAATACAGAGAGTAGTTTAAGAAGAATTTCAGCTTTGGGTGCTGATAGTGGGACGTCAGGTCTCCTCTTTGATGCCCTGGGAGGGGTTTATACCTCATTTCTGGTTTACAAGACCGGGGTAATGTTTATACTACAAGGGCCTTCATTTGAGTAGCTTATTCTCGATTAAGCTGCAGATTGGCATGAGGGCAAGGATTAGGAGGAAGTAGAGAAATGATGCTAGTTGGCCGATGATGATGAATGGGTGTTCAACGGGTTGTCCTCCGATCCACGTGAGTGTGAGTAGGTCAGCTACAAGAATTCAGAAGAGGGTTTGACTTATTGGCCGGAATATCATGCTGCGTTGTTTTGATGTGTGGAGAAAGGGTATGGCGGCTAGGATGGCGATTGAAAGGACTAGGGCTAAAACACCTCCTAGTTTGTTGGGGATAGAGCGGAGGATGGCGTAGGCAAATAGGAAATACCACTCTGGCTTGATGTGTGGTGGTGTGTTGAGCGGGTTGGCGGGGGTGTAGTTGTCTGGGTCTCCTAGTAGGTCGGGGTGGAATAGAACTAGGGAGAGGAGTAGGGAGATTAGTAGCAGGAAGCCAAGGGCGTCTTTGATGGTGTAGTAGGGGTGGAAGGGGATTTTATCTGCGTCGGAAATGATGCCTGTGGGGTTGTTTGAGCCTGTTTCGTGGAGGAATAGCAGGTGAACTAGTACTAAGGCTGCGATAACGAATGGGAGGATGAAGTGGAAGGCAAAGAATCGGGTCAGTGTGGCTTTGTCTACTGAGAAGCCACCTCAGATTCATTGGACGAGGTCTGTGCCAATGTAGGGGATTGCTGATAGGAGGTTGGTGATTACGGTTGCTCCTCAGAATGATATCTGTCCCCAGGGTAGGACGTAGCCCATGAAGGCTGTTGCTATGACTGTGAATAATAGTAGGATTCCAATATTTCACGTCTCTGAGTAGGTGTAGGATCCGTAGTAAATGCCTCGGCCTACGTGTAGGAATAAGCAGATAAAGAATATTGATGCGCCGTTGGCGTGTATGTAGCGGATGATTCAGCCGTAGTTTACGTCTCGGCAGATGTGGGTGACTGATGAAAATGCGGTGAGTGTGTCTGATGTGTAGTGTATGGCTAGGAATAGGCCTGTGATAATTTGAATGCCCAGGCATAGACCTAGGAGTGACCCAAAGTTTCATCATGCGGAGATGTTTGATGGTGCTGGGAGATCAATGAAGGAGTGGTTGACGATTTTTATTAGAGGGTGGGTTTTTCGGATGTTGGTCATTATGTTCTTGTAGTTGAACTACAACGGTGGTTTTTCATATCACTGGTCATGGTTAGAGTCCATGCGGGAATTATGACATATTATGTACTGTTGTTGAGTGTGTTGTTTGTTGCAGGCTTTGTGGGGTTTTCGTCTAAGCCGTCCCCCATTTATGGTGGCTTGGGGCTGATTGTAAGCGGGGGTGTGGGTTGTGGGATTATTTTAAGTTATGGGGCGACATTCTTGGGGTTGATAATATTCTTAGTATATCTGGGGGGTATGTTGGTTGTATTTGGGTATACTACTGCTATGGCTACGGAGGAGTATCCTGAAACTTGGGGATCCAATGTGGCGGTTTTAGGGGCGTTGGTTGCGGGGTTGGTAATGGAGTTGGTACTGGTGGGCTTGTTTGTGGGGGATGGAGTTGTTGGTTGGGGTTTAGAGTTGAAGGGTTCTGAAATTTTAGGTTTGTTTGGGGGTGAGGAGGGGGGTTATGTTCGGGAAGATTCTATGGGAGTGGCTTCTTTATACGGCAGTGGTGGGTGGTTTATATTGTTGGCGGGTTGGATGTTGTTTGTTAGTATTTTTATTGTGATTGAGATTACTCGGGGGTTTAGACGAAGATGAAGATGGCTAGTACAATTGAAATTAGAGATGCTAGAAAGTAAAGTTTAATCAGTCCTTTTTGTGTTGAGACTAGTGAGGCCATACTTACTTGGATAGCGGCGATTGTTTTTGGAATTGCTTTTTCAGTTCAGGTTATGTCTAGGTTAATTGTTGCGGTGTTGAGGCTAAATAGAAGGCTGGCGTGGGGAATTAGGCGGTGTATTGTTGTTGGGAAGAAGCCTAGAAGATTGGAGAAGTAAAATGTTTTAGTGTGCGGGCTTAGTTTTAGGTTTAATGTTAGTTGGTTGAGTTCTATGGCTAATATGAAGCCTAGGATGGTGACTATTAGGGCTGCTATTTTTATGTAGGGTGGCATGGTTATTGGGGGTACTGTGTGGGGTTGAATGTAATTTGAAATGAGAAAGCCTGCGAAAATGCTTCCTAGGGCGAGGCGTTTGATTGAGTTTATCAGGGGGGAGTTGTTTTCGTTAATGGAAATTATGGGTGGGAAGCGAGGTTGGTTTAGTAGGGCGAAGAAAATGATTCGGGTGCTGTAGATGGCTGTTAAAGAGGTGGCAATGAGAGTTAACAACAGGGCCCAGGCGTTTGTATACGACGTATTGACTGCTTCGATGATTAGGTCTTTTGAGTAGAATCCTGTTAGGAAAGGCATACCTGTCAATGCTAGGCTGCCGATAGCTAGTGCTGATGATGTGAATGGTAGTGTTTTGAATAGTCCTCCTATTTTTCGAATGTCTTGTTCATCATTGAGGCTATGGATAATTGATCCGGAGCATATAAAGAGCATGGCTTTGAAGAATGCGTGGGTGCAGATGTGGAGGAAAGCTAGGTGGGGTTGGTTGACTCCAATGGTTACTATTATCAGGCCTAATTGGCTGGAGGTGGAGAATGCGATGATTTTTTTAATGTCGTTTTGGGTCAGGGCGCACAGGGCTGTGAATAGTGTAGTTATAGCCCCTAGGCATAGGATTGTGGATTGGGCTAGTTTGTTGGATTCTAGGATTGGGTAAAATCGGATTAGTAGAAAAACCCCTGCGACTACCATAGTGCTGGAGTGCAATAGGGCTGAGACGGGGGTTGGGCCTTCTATTGCTGCTGGTAGTCATGGGTGGAGGCCGAATTGAGCTGATTTTCCTGCGGCTGCCAGGATTAAGCCTATAAGTGGTAGGGTGAGGTTGGTCTGTTCTAGTATAAAGATCTGTTGTAGTTCTCATGTGTTTATATGAGTGAGAAATCACGCCATGGACAGCACGAAGCCAATGTCGCCGATTCGGTTGTATAGAATAGCTTGTAGGGCTGCGGTGTTGGCGTCTGTTCGTCCGTACCATCAGCCAATTAAGAGAAATGATATGATGCCTACTCCTTCTCAGCCGATAAAGAGTTGAAACAGATTGTTAGCTGTGACTAAGATTATTATGGTGATTAGGAATATTAGTAGGTATTTGAAAAATCGATTGATGTTAGGGTCCGAGTGTATGTATCATAGGGAGAACTCTATAATGGATCATGTAACAAATAATGCGACGGGGGTAAATAGTATGGAGAAGAAATCTAGTTTTAGGCTTATAGAGAGTTTTATGGTGTTGATGGTTGTTCAGTGTCAGCTTGATAATATTGTTTCTTGGTTTGAGTATAGGAATATGATTGTTGGGATTAGGCTGATAGTGAAGGCAAGTGAGACTGAGTTTTTTACATAAGTAGGAAAGTTGGGGTGGAAGTAAAAGTTGGTAAGTGATATTATAATGGGTGCTGTAAGGATTAGGATTGTTAGGGTAGAGAAAGTTGAGAGTAGGTTAATTGCTTTTATTTGGAGTTGCACCAATTTTTTGGTTCCTAAGACCAACGGATAACTACCATCCTTTAAAAGCTGAGGAAGCCATATTGTTATATATGGTAGCAGGAGTTAGCAGTTCTTGCATTCTTCCTCGGTAAATAAGAGGGTGTTAGCCTCTGTTGTTAGATTCACAATCTAGTGTTTTATTTAAACTATATTTACAGTATGTTAGGCCTAAGATAATCTTAGGATTAATTGATAGGAGGATTAGGGGGAACAGGTGTAATAGTATAAGGGTGTGTTCACGTGTGAATGATGGGGTTATGTTGTTAATGTGGTACGTGAGTTTACCTCGTTGGGTTGTGGTTAGTATGTAGAGAGTGTAGAGGGCGGTAATTAGTATATTAGTTCCTGCTAGGATAATTGTAAAATTAGACCAAGAAAATGATGAGATAATCACGAGCAGTTCTCCAATCAGGTTGATTGAGGGGGGTAGTGCCAGGTTGGCTAGGCTAGCTAGGAGTCATCATGCGGCTATGAGGGGGAGGATAGTTTGTAGCCCACGGGCTAAGATTATTGTTCGGCTGTGAGTGCGCTCATAATTAGTATTAGCTAAGCAGAATAGTATTGATGAGGTGAGGCCATGGGCGATTATCAGGGCTGTGGCCCCTATAAAGCTTCATGGGGTTTGGATTAGAATTGCGACGATTACAAGTGCCATGTGGCTGACGGATGAGTATGCGATTAAGGATTTCAGGTCTGTTTGTCGTAAGCAGATAGAGCTTGTTATGATTATGCCTCATAGTGACAAGAGGAGGAAGGGGTAGGCTATGTACTCTGTTACTGGGTTTAGGATGAGGGTTAAGCGTATTATGCCGTATCCGCCTAGTTTTAGTAGGACTGCTGCTAGGACTATAGAGCCTGCGATAGGGGCTTCTACATGGGCTTTTGGGAGTCATAAATGCAAGCCGTACAGGGGTATTTTTACTAGAAAGGCCATCATACAGGCTAACCATAAGAGAGAGTTAGATCAAGAATCGGATAGTGGGCGAGCTAGAAGTTGTATAATTAGAAAGTTTAGTGTTCCTGTGGTGTTGTGTACATAGAGCAGGGCTACTAGGAGGGGGAGGGATCCTACTAGGGTGTAGAATAGGAAGTAGGTTCCTGCACTTAGTCGTTCTGTTTGATTACCCCAGCGAGTGATAATGATGAGTGTGGGGATAAGGGTGGCTTCAAATAGAATGTAGAATAATATTAGTTCGGTGGCTGAGAATGTCATAATTAGAAAGACTTGGAGGGAAATTAATATGGAGATAAATAGTTTTTTTCGTGGGTAGGTTTCTTTGGAAAGGTGGTTTTGGCTGGCAATTAGTATCAGGGGTAGGAGTCAGAATGTTAAGATTAGGAGGGGCGTGGATAATGGGTCGGATGAGAATGTGAGGGAGAAATTAAGGCTATGAATGTTGGGCTGATTTATTAGTAGAAGTGCCGCTAGGCTGATTAGGAGGCTGTGGATTGTGGTGTTAATTCATAGTATTTTGTTTTTCGACCATCAGGTGAGGGGGAGGAGTATAATTGTGGGTAGAATTAATTTTAGCATCGCAGTAGGTTCAGATTGTGTACATAGTCTATCCCGTATGTATTGGACACTATTACTAATAAGGCTAGCCCGACGGCGGCTTCGCAGGCTGCAAAGACTAGAAGGATTACTGGGAATATGAAGGAGATGGTGTAGTTTATATTTAGTGAGATAATTGTGGCCAGTATGAACAAGGATAGCATCATTCCTTCTAGGCAGAGTAGGGATGATATGAGGTGGGATCGGTAAATGAATATGCCGATTAGGGCTATTATGAATGCTACTATGATGTTTAAGGTGGTGATAGACATATTGATAATTATGGGTAGTCCATAGTCTAATGAGTCGAAATCATTTATTTTACCTAAACTAATTATCATATTCAACTCACTCTAGGCCTTTTTGTAGTCATTCGTAGGCTAGGCCTATTGCTAAGATTGAGATGAGGAGCAGTGCGATGGTGAGCATAAGTGTTAGGTTTTTGGTCTGGGTGGCTCACGGGAGGGGTAGGAGGAGTGCGATTTCTAGGTCGAAGAGCAGGAATGTGATGGCTACAAGGAAGAATTTTAGGGAGAAGGGTAGGCGGGCGGACCCTATTGGATCAAAGCCGCATTCATATGGGCTAGCTTTTTCTGAGTAAGAGTATGTTTGTGGTAGTCAGAATGCGATGGTGATTAGGATTATGGGGATTAGGGTGTTAATAAATAAGGCTAGTATTAGGTTAATTACTTCATTCTGGGTTGTGACCAGAGCTAACTGATTGGAAGTCAGTTGTACTGATTATACTAAGGAAGTATGAACCTCATCAGTAGATTGAGACATACAGGAACAGTCAGACTACGTCAACGAAATGTCAGTATCATGCAGCGGCTTCGAACCCGAAGTGGTGGTTGGATGTAAAGTGGAAATTGAATTGTCGAAGTAGGCACACGGTTAGAAAAGTAGAGCCGATAATTACATGGAGGCCGTGGAATCCGGTTGCTATGAAGAATGTTGAGCCATATACGCTGTCTGAGATTGTGAATGATGTTTCATAGTATTCGGAAGCTTGTAGTAGGGTGAAGTAGGCTCCTAGGAGGATAGTAATTAGTAGTGCTTGTTGCATATTTTTTCGGTTCCCCTCTATGAGGCTATGGTGTGCCCAAGTAATCGATACACCTGAGGCTAGTAGAACTGAGGTGTTTAGGAGGGGGACTTCTAGGGGGTTTAAGGGGGTGATACCTACGGGCGGTCAGCAGCCCCCTAGTTCTGGTGTGGGGGCTAAGCTTGAGTGGTAAAATGCTCAGAAAAAGCCTGCGAAGAAAAAAACTTCTGATAGGATGAATAGGATTATTCCATAGCGAAGTCCTTTTTGTACGATTGGGGTGTGGTGGCCTTGAAAGGTTCCTTCTCGTACAATATCACGTCATCATTGATATATGGTAAGTGTGTTAGTTAGGAGGCCAATAGAAAGGAGGGTGAAGGAATGGAAGTGAAATCATATCGCTAGACCGGATGTTATTAAGAGGGCGGAGAGAGCTCCAGTGAGTGGTCACGGGCTGGGGTTTACTATATGGTAAGCGTGGGTTTGGTGGGTCATTATGTATTGTCGTGTAGATATAGGCTTACTAGGAGTGTGAAGACGTAGGCTTGGATTAATGCCACGGCAAACTCTAAGCCGGTCAACAGAAGAAGGATGATAAATGTGATTGTGGCAGTTGTGGGGCTAATGGAGCTTAGGGCTAGGGTAGCGCCGCCAATAAGGTGCATTAGGAGGTGTCCTGCGGTGATATTGGCGGTGAGTCGTACAGCAAGGGCTATAGGTTGGATAAATAGGCTAATTGTTTCGATAATTACGAGTATGGGAATGAGTGGGAGTGGGGTTCCTTGGGGTAGGAAATGGGCTAGTGAGGCTTTAGTTTTGTGTCGGAAGCCTATAATAACTGCTCCAGCCCACAGTGGGATAGCTATCCCTAAGTTTATGGACAATTGTGTGGTTGGGGTAAAGGAGTGGGGTAGGAGGCCTAGGAGATTAGTTGAACCAATGAATATAATTAGGGAGATTAGTATTAGGGACCAGGTTCGGCCTTTGGGGTTGTGAATTAGTATTATTTGTTTCAGGATGAGTTGAACTAATCATTGTTGAATTGCAATAAGTCGGTTGTTAATAAGGCGGGTGGGGGTGGGGAATAAAATAACTGGGAACATAATAATGAGGATTACGATGGGTAGTCCTATTATTGAAGGGGTAATGAAAGAGGAGAATAAATTTTCGTTCATTTGGATTCTCAGGGGGTGGGTTGTTTGGTTGATTTTAGGCTTGCTGGAGTGGGGTTTGCTGGATACGTGTATTTGTGGAATTTAAGTTGAATTAGAGAGAACAGTGAGATTATTATGGAGAGAATAGTAATAAATCATGTTGAGGTGTCTAGTTGTGGCATTTCATTATGGAGGGGTTTGAGCCTTCAATCTTTAACTTAAAAGGTTAACGCTAGTTAGCTTCATAATGTTCTTATAGTATTGATGATGATCAGGCTTCGAAATGTTTTAAAGGCACGAGCTCGAGGACAATTGGCATGAAGCTGTGGTTTGACCCACAGATCTCTGAGCATTGGCCATAGAACAGACCAGGGCGAGTGGATATGAGCGTTGCTTGGTTTAGTCGACCAGGGATGGCGTCTGTTTTTAGACCTAATGATGGAACAGCTCACGAGTGTAGGACGTCTTCTGATGAGATGAGCATACGTACGGGGAGTTCTATGGGGAGGACCACTCGGTTGTCTACTTCTAATAATCGCAGCTCTCCTGGTTTTAGATCGGATGTTGGGACTATATAGGAGTCGAAGCTAAGGTCCTCATAGTCAGTGTATTCATAGCTTCAGTATCACTGGTGCCCTATAGTTTTGACTGTTAGAGACGGGTTATTGATTTCGTCTATTATATAGAGGATGCGTAGGGAGGGTAGGGCGATGAGAATTAGGATGATGGCTGGGAGGATTGTTCAGATGGTCTCTACTTCTTGGGCATCTATAGTGCTGGTGTGTGTAAGTTTGGTGGAGAGTATTAGAGCAATAATATAGAGAACTAGGGTACTAATTAAGAAAACAATTATTAGTGTGTGGTCGTGGAAGTGTATAAGTTCTTCTATGATTGGGGAAGAGGCATCTTGGAAGCCTATTTGAAATGGGTACGCCATGGAGATATACGGGTGTTTAGCCCGTAATTTAATCTTGACAAGATTAGGTAATAATTTTACTAATATCTCATCGAGAAAGTCATAGAGGCTATGTGGTTGGCTTGAAACCAATTAATGGGGGTTCGATTCCTTCCTTTCTTGTTCTAAGCCTTAACGTAAGCGGGCTCTTCGAATGTGTGGTAGGGGGGAGGGCAGCCGTGAAGTCATTCTAAATTTGTTGTTGTCAGTTCAACTGTTGACACTTCTCGTTTGGAGGCGAATGCTTCTCAGATTATGAAAATTATGATTATGACAGCTGTTAGTGAGATGAACGATCCTATAGAAGACACTGTGTTTCATGTGGTGTACGCGTCAGGGTAGTCAGAATAACGTCGGGGCATGCCAGATAAGCCTAAGAAGTGTTGGGGGAAGAATGTTAAGTTAACTCCGACGAATATTACAGCGAAGTGTGTTTTTGCTCAGACAGGGTCTAGAGTGTAGCCTGAAAAGAGGGGGAATCAGTGTGCGAACCCGCCCATGATGGCAAATACAGCTCCTATTGACAGAACGTAGTGGAAGTGGGCTACTACATAATAAGTATCGTGCAGGACAATATCTAGTGACGAGTTAGCTAATACAATGCCTGTCAGACCTCCGATTGTGAATAGAAAGATGAAACCTAGGGCTCATAGCATAGCGGGGGATCATTTGATATTACCGCCGTGCAGTGTGGCTAGTCAGCTGAAGACTTTTACACCTGTAGGGATGGCAATGATTATAGTAGCTGATGTGAAGTATGCGCGGGTGTCTACGTCTATGCCTACTGTAAATATATGGTGGGCTCAAACGATAAACCCTAGGAAGCCAATGGATATTATAGCCCATACTATTCCTATGTAGCCAAAGGGTTCTTTTTTGCCCGAGTAGTATGTAACAATGTGAGAGATAACGCCGAAGCCCGGGAGAATTAGGATGTAGACTTCAGGGTGTCCGAAGAATCAGAATAGGTGCTGATATAAAATAGGGTCTCCGCCTCCTGCAGGGTCAAAGAAGGTCGTATTTAAGTTTCGGTCTGTAAGTAGCATAGTGATGCCTGCTGCTAGGACTGGCAGTGAAAGTAGCAGTAGGACGGCTGTAATGAGGACAGATCATACAAATAAGGGGGTTTGGTATTGGGACATGGCTGGGGGTTTTATATTAATGATTGTTGTGATAAAATTAATAGCACCGAGGATCGAAGAAATGCCGGCCAGGTGAAGTGAGAAGATTGCCAGGTCTACGGAGGCGCCTGCGTGGGCTAGATTACCCGCTAAGGGAGGATAGACTGTTCAGCCAGTTCCCACGCCTGCTTCGACTATGGAGGAGGCTAAGAGAAGAAGGAATGAGGGGGGTAGGAGTCAGAAGCTCATGTTGTTCATCCGGGGGAATGCTATATCGGGGGCGCCAATTATTAGGGGGACGAGTCAATTGCCGAATCCGCCAATCATAATAGGCATGACCATGAAGAAAATTATCACGAAGGCGTGGGCCGTGACGACCACATTATAGATCTGATCGTCTCCTAGGAGGGCTCCAGGTTGGCCTAGTTCCGCTCGGATGAGGAGGCTAAGTGCGGTGCCCACTATACCTGCTCAAGCACCGAATAGTATATATAGGGTGCCAATGTCTTTGTGATTTGTGGAGAATAGTCATCGGTTAATGAACATAAGTAGGGCAAGGTGGCTGAATTAGGCATTAGGCTGTAAATCTAACTATGGGGGTTTGAGTCCCCTTCTTGTCAAGCCCTGAGGTGATCTATCATGTTGAATTGCAAATTCAAAGGAGCAGCTTCAATCCTGCCGGGGCTTCTCCCGCCTTTTTTTCTCTCGGCGGGAGAAGTAGATTGAAGCCAGTTGATTAGGGTATTTAGCTGTTAACTAAATTTTCGTGGGGTAGGATCCCACCAATCTAGGAGGACTTAGCTTAAGTAAAGTACCTGATTTGCATTCAGGAGATGTGAGGTGAGTTCTTGCAGTCCTTAGGCAGGAGTTAAGTATGTGCTACTTGCTTAGAGCTTTGAAGGCTCTTGGTCTAGTTTAACCTAAACTCCTGTTACCAGGAAATAAACAGAGGAAGGAGGGGGAGGGATATGGTGGATAGGATAATTAGGGGTGATAATAGGTAGGCTTGATTTTTGGGTTCAAATTGTCATTTTATTTTTATGTTGTTTGTGGTTGGAAATATTGTTAGTGAGGTTGAGTAAACTAGTCGTATGTAGAAATATAGGTTTAGAAGGGCTAGTATTGCTATTAGTGTGGGGAGAATGACGCTGTCGTTTTTGGTGAGTTCATTGATAATGGCTCATTTTGGCATGAAGCCAGTGAGTGGGGGAAGGCCTCCTAGGGATATTAAAATTGCGAGCATGCTTGCGGTTATTAGGGGTGCTTTATTTCATGTTTGGGCTAGTGAGAGTGTTGTAGTGCTAGAGTTAATAATTAGGAGTGTGAATATGGGGATTGTTAATATGATGTAGATAATTAGGTTGAGAAGTAAAATGTCTGGGTTATAGGTCAGGATGGTTGCTATTCATCCTATGTGGGCAATTGATGAGTATGCTAGAATTTTTCGTAATTGGGTTTGATTTAGGCCTCCTCACCCTCCGATTATGATGGAGAGGAGACCCATAAGTGTCAGGAGTGAAGTGTTGAGGGTGTTGTGGATTTGGTACAGAATGGAGAGGGGAGCGATTTTTTGTCATGTTAGTAGTAGGAGGGCTGGTTTTAGGTTAATTCCTTGGGTGACCTCTGGCACTCAGAAGTGAAAGGGGGCTATGCCTAGTTTTATGGTGAGTGCAGTGGTTATTAGTAGGGGTGGGGTGGGGTTGTTTGAGCTGAGCACGGTTCAGTTGCCTGAGTATATGAGGTTTAGGAGAATCGCTATTATCAAGATTATTGAGGCTGTAGCCTGGGTGAGGAAATACTTTGTTGCAGCTTCTGTGGATCGTGGGTTGCTTTTATAAGTGAGGATAGGAATAATAGAAAGTATATTTATCTCTAGTCCTACTCAGATCATGAGTCAGTGGGAGCTGAATATGGTGATGGCAGTGCCTGCTATAAGTGTGAATATGATTATAGTCAAAACTAGGGGGTTGATTAGTACGGGAAGGGTATGAACCAACATTTTCGGGGTATGGGCCCGATAGCTTGTTTAGCTGACCTTACTTAGAGCGTGGTGTAGGGGGTAGCACGGAGAATTTTGAGTTCTCAGGGATGGGTTCGAGACCTAAGGCTCTAGAAACAAGGGGACTTGAACCCCTATAATTTACTCTATCAAAGTAATTCTTTTGTCAGACATGTTTCTATGAGTATGGGGGGATGCTCGCTAGGAACACGGGTATTGATACGTGTCACATGCATAGGGCTAGTGTTAGGGGGAGGAAGTTTTTTCATAGTAGGTGTATAAGTTGGTCATATCGGAATCGTGGGTAGGATGCTCGGATTCATAAAAACATCATTGTCAGTAAGAGTGTTTTAATGGCAAAGTTGACTGTGAATAGCTGGGGATTTAGTGCATCGTGGAATGCTCCTAGAAACAGGGTGACAGTAAGAGCATTCATTATAATGATATTAGTATATTCAGCTAGGAAAAATAGGGCGAATGGTCCTGCGGCGTATTCTACGTTGAAGCCGGATACTAGCTCGGACTCCCCTTCGGTTAAATCAAAGGGGGCTCGGTTTGTTTCTGCTAGGGTTGAAATGAATCATATTATGGCTAGGGGTCATGCCGGGATGAGGATTCATATATATTCTTGTGTTTCAATTAGTGATGAGAGGGCGAAGGATCCGTTTATGAGGAGGATTGATAGGAGGATGATGGCTAATGTGACTTCATAGGAGATTGTTTGTGCAACGGCTCGTAGTGCTCCGATGAGTGCATATTTGGAGTTTGAGGCTCATCCTGATCATAGAATGGAGTATACTGCTAGGCTGGAAGTTGCTAGGATGAATAGAATACCCATATTTATGTTGATTAGGGGGTATGGCATTGGGATGGGGATTCACATGGTTAGGGCGAGGCTAAGAGCTAGTGTTGGTGCAATAATAAACAGGAAGGGGGAGGATGTTAGGGGGCGAAGAGGTTCTTTGGTGAAGAGTTTTACTGCGTCGGCGAAGGGTTGAAGAAGTCCGTATGGGCCGACAACATTAGGCCCTTTGCGTAGTTGTATGTAGCCTAGGATTTTCCGTTCAACTAGGGTTAGAAATGCCATGGCTAGGAGTACTGGGAGGATTAGGAGGAGCATATTGATCAGGAACATGGTGTTAAGAAGAGGAGTTGAACCTCTGAATATAAAGTCTTAAGTTTTATGCATTTACCGGGCTCTGCCATCTTAACAAGCCCTGATCTTGGGCAGGGTGGTTTGTATTTAGTTTATTAGATTAAGATTATTTCATCTATTGGACTTAGAGCGCTGGGGCACAGTGGGCTCTACTTCTCTTGTCCTTTCGTACTGGGAGAAGTAAATAAATAGATAGAAACCGACCTGGATTGCTCCGGTCTGAACTCAGATCACGTAGGACTTTAATCGTTGAACAAACGAACCATTAATAGCGGTTGCACCATTTGGATGTCCTGATCCAACATCGAGGTCGTAAACCCTATTGTCGATAGGGACTCTAGAATAGGATTGCGCTGTTATCCCTAGGGTAACTTGTTCCATTGATCAATTTAATTGGGTCAATTGATGGTTTGGATGCTTAGACGGGTGAGTCGTGGCTATGTCCATTCGGAGGTTGTTTTGTACTCCGAGGTCACCCCAACCAAAATATCTAGCTTAGGTACATAATTTGTTGGGCTCGAGTTGAGGGGGTATTTATTTGTGTAAGCTAGTAAATTAAAGCTCCATAGGGTCTTCTCGTCTTATTTTATTATCCCCGCCTCTTCACGGGGAGGTCAATTTCACTGATTAGAGGTGGGAGACAGTTGAGCCCTCGTGTTGCCGTTCATACAAGTCCCTAATTAAGGAACAAATGATTATGCTACCTTTGCACGGTCAGGATACCGCGGCCGTTGAACTTGCGTCACTGGGCAGGCAGTGCCTCTAATACTTGTGATGCTAGAGGTGATGTTTTTGGTAAACAGGCGGGGCTATGGTTTGCCGAGTTCCTTCCACTTCTTTAAATCTTTCCCGGGGTGCACTCCTGTGTTGGGTCAACAGTGAAAATTACGTTGTTTCTAGGGTATTGTGTGCCTACGTATCGGTGTTAACTATCAGTGTTTATACGATCTGATATAGGCTTGTGCATGGGAGAACGGGGTTCTTGTTACTCATATTAGCAGTGTCGCTTCTATAAGTTTATAGATTGGTCCAGTGTAGTGTGTTGGGAGTTGGGGTATTTTTATGGTATTTAGTATTGAGTTGATTTTGAGCTTTAACGCTTTCTTAATTGGTGGCTGCTTTTAGGCCAACTAGGATAGTGAGCCTACTTACTCTCCAATTCAGGCTGTGTCCTGGTTCTAAGAGGCTGTCCCCTCTTAGATTAAGTTTTATGCTTACATTTGGATTATGCGGTTTCTTGTTGGTAAGCATAAAGTAGAACTAAAATTCTGCCCTGGACAACCAGCTATCACTAGGCTCGTTTGGCTTTTCACCACTATCTGTAAGTCGTCCCACTATTTTGCCACATAGACGGGTTCGTTCATAAAACTGCTCACGGATAGCTCGCCTAGTTTCGGGGTCTTTGACTAAAATTCTTTTTGCCAAGGGGTTTCTGGCTAATTCATTATGCAAAAGGTACAAGGGTTAATCTTTGCTTTTTTTTGCTATTAAACAATCTTTCATCTTTCCCTTACGGTACTATCTCTATAGCTCCTGGATCATATTTCTATCTCCTATACTTTAATAGTGGTGAATGTTTTATTTTAGTAGAAGGCTTAGTTGTGTGGAGGGGTGGTTGGGCTAGGGATAGCTCAAAGTGGTCACGGTTATGTGAAATCTTCTGAGTGTAGGTCAGATGCTTTGATTAAGCTACGCTTTGGGTTTTCCAAGCACACTTTCCAGTATACTTACCTTGTTACGACTTGTCTCCTCTAGTACCTGTTAGTGTGTTGTATTTATCTAGGGGCACAGGATTTTCAGGTAATTGAGGAGGGTGACGGGCGGTGTGTGCGTGCTTCATTGCCGTGTTCAATTAAGCTCTCTACTCTTAATTTACTGCTAAATCCGCCTTCAGCCCCTAAGTTTCATAAGGGCTTCCGTGAGTGTTCTTTGAGGAGAAAATGTAGCCCATTGCTTTCCACCCTATAGGCTACACCTTGACCTAACGTTTTTACGAGGGTTATTTGGCTTACTGTTGTGCCTTTTTAGGGTTTGCTGAAGATGGCGGTATACAGGCTGAGTTGGCAAAGGGTGGTGAGGTAAAGCGGGGTTTATCGATTATAGAACAGGCTCCTCTAGGGGGTATAAAGCACCGCCAAGTCCTTTGAGTTTTAAGCTGTTGCTTGTAGTCCTCTGGCGAATAGTCTTGTTGTTGTAACTATTTAGGTTTATGGCTAGGCATAGTGGGGTATCTAATCCCAGTTTGGGTCCTAGCTTTCGTGTATTCAAGGGTGCTAAAGTCACTTTCGTCGTGGGGTTTGTTGTAGCTATAGCTTTTTACAGCTTGGTTAGTATTTAACTTTATTGTGTTGGTGTCTTAAAACACGCTTTACGCCGGGATTTGTTAATTTGGGTTATTCGTATGACCGCGGTGGCTGGCACGAAATTTACCAACTCTAATGTAGTTTAGCTTAGTCGAACTTTCGTTTATTGCTTAAGATTTATCACTGCTGTGTCCCTTGGGGGTGTGGTTGAGCAAGGTATTTTGAGCTACTAGTGCGTGCTTAATACCCGCTCCTCTTAATCAATGTGTGAGCTGGAGGGCATTTTCACCGGTTCGGGGATTCTTGCATGTGTAAGCTAACTACGAACTAACAAAAAGGCTAGGACCAAACCTGTTGTGTTTATGGAGTTTAGAAACTCATCTAGGCATTTTCAGTGCCTTGCTTTGTGATATAAGCTACATGAAC